AACTCTCCTGGTGGCTGGGTAATATCTGGAATATCTATTTATGATACTATGCAATTTGTACAACCAGATGTACATACAATTTGTATGGGATTAGCCGCCTCAATGGGATCCATTATCTTGGTTGGAGGAGAAATTACTAAACGTCTAGCATTCCCTCACGCTTGGCGCCAATGAGGTTTTTTGAGAAAAAAAAAAAAAAAGACTATGCCTTCGCGATATGAATATTAAGTAATAATAGCATGGCACCTTGAATTCGATATGAGAGCTTTTTTTTTGGAAAAAAAAAAAAAAAAAAAATATTTTATTATGTATCGAGAGAGTAGTATGAGCTAAAGGATATTTCCAATTTTTTCTTATCTATTGGAAGTCGAGTTTAGCGTCACAAACTTTTTGTTTTTATACCGCAGAACCCATAACAATATTTATGTTATGGAATAGTATGAAAAAGAATTATTTTTCTTTACTTTTTATTTGATCCGATCAAAAAGAAACTTTGGGATTGCTGAATCACAGACAAAATATGTAAAATAGATTCTAAATAAAAATACATTATTATGCAACGGAACCATCATAGTATTTTTTAACTCTTACAAAATGAAGGGTGGTAATTTGATCATTTACCGATCTGGGTCTGATAAATCCTATTTTTTTCCTTCTTCGATGGAAGGTTAAGGGTCAATGTTATTGTAGAGCCGTATGCAATGCACAAAAGATGCCCGTACGGTTGTTCAATTCAATTTTTTTCTTGTTATCCTTTATCTTTCTTTTCTCTTCATCATGCGAGATAGAAGAACTTTTGATTCTGTTATATCATCAGGGTAATGATTCATCAACCTGCTACTTCTTTTTATGAAGCACAAACGGGAGAATTTATCCTGGAAGCGGAAGAACTACTGAAACTGCGCGAAACCCTCACAAGGATTTATGTACAAAGAACGGGCAAACCTTTATGGGTTGTATCCGAAGACATGGAAAGAGATGCTTTTATGTCAGCAACAGAAGCCCAGGCTTATGGAATTGTTGATCTTGTAGCAGAGCAGTCTAGCAGTTGCTGAAAATAGTATGGATTTCACGTAAATCCTCGATTTTCTATTTTATCTTCTTACCCCGAATTTGATATTGAAAAAATTCAGAATTATCTGGTTAGGATCGATCTAAACCAACCCATTATGTATATGATTCAATATGCCAACTATTAAACAACTTATTAGAAAAACAAGACAGCCAATCAGAAATGTTACGAAATCCCCCGCTCTCGAGGGATGCCCTCAGCGTCGAGGAACATGTACTAGGGTGTATGTGTGACTCGTTAAGATCATGGGCTGGGACAAAAGAAAGAAAACTCTTTTTCCCATATCAATGAATAGGATAAAATGGAAGAATTCCATTCACTATCTAAATTAAATCTAAAAAGAAAAATAAGAAAATCTATCTATCCCCTATTGTGTATGAAATTTATGGTTTCTATTGGTGCAAATTCAATCACCTCAATTTAAAATGATAAAAAATTCCCCATTGGTATCAAACGATTATCCATTAAGCGGGGAAAATCCTATTTTAAAAACAGAAAGATTAGACTCCCACTCTTGCAAGAACGGACTAACAGGGTCAGCTAGCCAGCTAACCTTCCTAATTAAATACCGTTACTGTATGGGTAGATCTTATTGTGAAAGATCTATTATTGGATAATTCAGGGGTAGAGTAGAGCCAAAAAAGTGTGAACTGTACAAGTCAAATTACCAATAAGATTCATTAAATCAAATAAGAGGCTCCGGTGTATAGAGAAGACCTTACCGTTTAAGAAATAACCATAGAAACGATGGAACCCACTATTTCTTTTTATCTATTTACTATGTTTTTGATAGCTAATAGAATACAATTTCTTTTTTCGAGATTAAGTGAAATGCCTAGAAAAAAAAGGAAAATTGTGGTCGGGAAGGTTATAGTAGCCAAAGCCATTGGAATTCCATTTTTATACATCGGAAAATCCGTTTTGTTATTAATAGACTAAGAAAGTGAAAAAGAATAACTGAAAGAAGGGAAATCCTTTAGTTATTCGTCAAAATCTCATTTATACAATGACCAGAATTAGACGAGGATATATTGCTCGGAGACGTAGAACAAAAATTCGTTTATTTGCCTCAAGTTTTCGAGGGGCTCATTCAAGACTTACTCGAACTATTACTCAACAGAAAATAAGAGCTTTGGTTTCGGCTTATCGGGATAGAGGTAGGCAAAAGATAAACTTTCGTCGTTTATGGATCGCTCGCATAAACGGAGTGATTCGCGAAAGGGGAGTATCAAATAGTTATAATCGATTAATACATGATCTGTATAAGAGACGGGTATTTCTTAATCGTAAAATACTTGCGCAAATAGCTATATTAAATAAGAATTGTCTTTATATGATTTCCAACGAGATCATAAAGTAAGTAAATTGAAAGCAATGCGTCAGAATAATTTAAAGAGAGTTTCCCGGAGTTCATTCTCCGGGACGGTA